CTCTTCCTCCGCATGTAGAAAAGGAATAAATAAATCAATCAAATTACGAGAAGCTTCATAAAGTGCTTCCTTAGGAGTTAAACTTCCATTCGTCCATATTTCTAGAAAAAGTATCTCTTGTTTTTCATTCCCATTCCCATAAGAATGAATACTATGATTCGCATTTCGAACAGGCATGGATACAGCATCTATAGGATAACTTCCATCTTGAGAGTTATTTGCGGATTTCATACGATATCCGCGATCTCTCTTGATTTTTAATTCAATACACAAATCAATTGGTTCCGTCAGGTTAGCTATATGTTGTGTCGTGTCAACTATTTCCACGTAAGGTGGTGAGATGATATCTTGAGCGGTTACGTATCTAGGCCCCCTGACGCAGATGGATGCGTCTATAACTCCATACAGATTACTTCTCAATATAATTTCTTTCAAATTTAGTAAAATTTCATGTACTGATTCTTCAATACCTACTATCGTAGAATATTCATGTGCTACTTTCTCAGATTTTGCACGTGTGATACATGTTCCTTCTATTTCTCCAAGTAAAGCCCTTCGCATGGCAATACCTATGGTATCGGCTTGACCTTTCATAAGCGGGGACAGAATGAAACGACCATAATAAAGACGCTTACTGTCTACTCTTGATTCAACACATTTCCACCGTAGTGTTCGAGTGGATCCTACTACTTCCTCTCGAACCATACTATAATAAGTATTATTATAATATTTGATCAGATCATTGAATCATTTATTTCTCTTGAAATCTGTTTAATTCTTATTTCTACACACGTCTTTTTTTAGGAGGTCGACACCCATTATGTGGCATAGGTGTTACATCACGTACTAAACTTAATAGTATACCACTTCTACGAATGGCTCGTAATGCTGCATCTCTTCCGAGACCAGGGCCCTTTATCATAACTTCTGCCCGTTGCATACCCTGATCCACTACTGTACGAATAGCATTTACCGCTGCGGCTTGAGCAGCATAGGGTGTACCTCTTCTTGTGCCTTTGAATCCAGAAGTACCCGCGGAGGCCCAAGAAACCACCCGACCTCGTACATCTGTAACAGTTACAATGGTATTGTTGAAACTCGCTTGAACATGAATAACTCCTTTTGGTATTCTACGTCCATTCTTACGTGAACCAATACGTCCATTCCTACGTGAACCAATTCTTGGTATAGCTTTTGTCATATTTTATCGTCTCATAAATATGAGTCAGAAATATACAGAAAGAAAAGATACGGAGATATCCATTTCATGTTAAAACAGATCTTTTATTCTTACATGGGTCCTCCCCTTTAGAAAAGAAAGTTCTTTTTTAGAAAGATTACCCTTGTCTCTGTTTATGTCTCGGATTGGAACAAATCACTATAATTCGTCCGCGCCTACGGATCAGTCGACATTTTTCACAAATTTTACGAACAGAAGTCCTTATTTTCATATTTCTTATTCCTTACCTTAATTCTGAATCTACTCTTTTGAAGAAAATAAGTTTCTTGAATATTTTTTTTTTAACTTCGAATTGTGTCCCCATGAAAGGAATGTTTAAAAAATCACCTAATCGTTCGAATCTTTGTTGCGAAGTCTATAAATTATACGTCCTCTGGTTGAATCATAACGACTTACTTCAATTTTTACTCTATCTCCTGGTAGTATCCGTATAAAACTGCGCCGGATCCTCCCTGAAGCATAACCTAGAATTAGATCTTCATTATCTAAACGGACCCGGAACATACCGTTGGGAAGTGATTCAGTAATTAAACCTTCATGAATCAATTTTTGTTCTTTCATTCCAGGTAACCCCCTTGAAGTATCAACTAATGAAGGAAGAGGTATATAACTCACTTTTCCTCTCTATTTCACAAATGGGAAGTTAGAGATAAAATTAGGATACCAGAGGAGGAGGATCACCATATATAACACAAAATTTCTCCTCCAATTCTTTCTAGTCGAGCTTCTCGATCTGTCATTATACCTTGAGAAGTAGAAAGAATTACAATTCCCATTCCACCTAAAATCTTAGGAATTCGTTGATAGTTGGAATAAATTCGTAAACCGGGTCGGCTGATACACTTTAAAACGGTTCTATATATTCCTTTCCTAGTCTTTCTATGTCGCAGGGTTGAAACCAAGAAATATTTGTTATTTTCCTGATGTTTCCGAACATTTTCAATAAAACCTTCTCGTAGAAGTATTTTAACAATGTTTTCGGTGGTATTAGTAGATGTTATTCGAACAGTTCCTTTTTTATTCATGTCAGCATTTCTTATAGAAGTTATTATATCGGCAATAGTGTTCCTACCCATAACGAACTATAATTTTTTGTGCCTCCTAATTTTGATATAATCAACATGTTTCCTTTTTTCTTTATTTTATTTTTTTTTTTTTTTTTTAATTATTAAATTTAAAAAGTATATGCGTGAGACACAATCTATTAATTTGATCTATTTCAGATAGCCTACTATATCATAGTGTCATCTACTAGTATTTATAATACCTCGGGAGCTAATGAAACTATTTTAGTAAAATTCAACTGTCTCAATTCCCGAGCGATCGCACCAAAAACTCGAGTTCCTTTTGGATTTCCTTCTTGATCAATGACGACCGCTGCATTGTCATCATATCGTATTATCATACCGTTGTCACGTTTGAGTTCTTTACATGTACGTACAATTACAGCTCTAATGACTTCTGATCTTTCTAGAGGCATATTTGGCACTGCTTCTTTGATTACAGCAACAATAACGTCACCAATATGAGCATATCGGTGATTACCAGCTCCTATGATTCGAATACACATCAATTCTCGAGCTCCGCTGTTATCCGCTACATTCAAAAGGGTCTGAGGTTGAATCATATATTTTTTATTTGAATCTGTTATTCCAATGCAAAGGATGAAGGAAAAAAAGAAATATTGTCCGTCCAGAATAAACCTGCGGTTGTTTTTTCATCCTCAATATCCCTTTTGTTTAGTTCTACATCCCTATCGTGAAATAACAAATTGAGTTCGTATAGGCATTTTGCACGCAGCTATTGAAATAGCTGCTCTGGCTATAGTTTCTGATACTCCGCCCATTTCATAAAGTATTCGACCCGGTTTAACAACAGATACCCAATATTCGGGGGATCCCTTTCCCGAACCCATACGTGTTTCCGTAGGTCTTACTGTAACAGGTTTGTCGGGAAATATACGTACCCATATTTTTCCACCACGACGCGCATATCGTGTCATTGCTCTCCGCCCCGCTTCTATCTGTCTAGCTGTGATCCAAGCGGGTTCAAGCGCCTGAAGAGCGTATCCGCCGAAACAAATATGATTGCCTCGATAAGATATTCCCTTCATTCTTCCTCTATGTTGTTTACGAAATCTGGTTCTTTTGGGGTTATAGTTGATGGTTGTTTCTTAATTCCATCTCTATTGCAGAACCGGACATGAGAGTTTCTTCTCATCCAGCTCCTCGCGAATGAAACGATTCAATAATATTACAGATACGCATGTATAATTATTATAAATATAATAATAATTTATTATTATATTTATAATAATTAATATAAGTAATTATAAGTAATGAATGGCATTTATTGATATTTAATTTGTTACATATTTAATTTGTTACAAAGGAAGATGTATATACAAAATATACAGCTAGACGTGTATATTATTAGATATAGAAAATATAAAAAATGCTTCTTTTTTTAGAATATAACGTAGAATATAACGTAGAATATAATGAATCCTTATTTTTACCTCTATCGAATCGCGCCAAAAATTGTAATCCAATAAATAAAGATTTCGCGGGCGAATATTGACTCTTTCATTCGTAGTGTCAGTCAATTCATGACACCTCTCAGAATAAATCAATTTTTTCTTGGTTCGTTCCGCCATCCCACCCAATGAATTATTAGGATTCGTTTTCAATAGAATCCTATGCAGTCACAGGTTTCATCGTTCCCATAGCTTCTCCATTAATGGTTAGGCCTGAACTCTGCAATGGAGCTTCCGGCAAAATTCGTTCCCGAGTCAATCTCCTCAGTTTTTATTAACCCGAGGCTCTTTATTCTTTATTATTTTTTTTTATATTATTTTATTTATTTATATTTCATTTATATATTTATATCAGTATTGATTATATCAGTATTAATGCTTTATCACACTGCCTTTTATGAGTTGATTCATAGACCATACATATTGGAATCATATATCATTGATATTTTTGTTCTCTCTTTCTATCATCCTTCCATTTATCCACATCCCTTTATTTTTGCTTCACAGCCCATAATCAGATTTCTTTTTTATGGAAAAAATTTCAGTTGCTACAACTATATGATCGATCCACCCATATAGTGACTGTTTCTTGGGATCTTGACAATACGAAGCAATAAGTTGGTTATTAATTTATATGGTTACTAAGTTCATAGTAGGGGTTAGTCTATTTTTTTTTTTTTTTTAATCTCAACCCTAAACTCTAAAGAAAAAACTAACGAGTCACACACTAAGCATAGCAATTATACTAAATGGTCAATCGAATTTTTATTCAACCTTATAGAATTAGAATTGTTCATTTTTGTTTGATTTAACAGAAAAAGAATGAAACAGTTTGTAATTTTTTGTTCTATCACTAGATAGAATGGCAAGACAAATGAAGGTCTATTATTTCTCGTTTACAAATATCCAAACTCGTTTACAAATATCCAAATTTTGATGCCTAATACTCCATAAATAGTTCGAATTGTATAGGAACAATGATCAATTTTAGCGCGAATTGTTTGTAGGGGAACCCTACCTTCTCTGATCCATTCGACACGTGCAATTTCTTTTCCGTCGATACGCCCTGCGATTTGTACTTGAATTCCTTTTGTATCTGTTTGTTCAGTTAATTCAATAGCTTTTTTCATTGACTTTCGAAACGAAACTCTATTTTTTAACTGTAAAGCTATATATTCTGCAAGAATATTTGGTTGTCCATAAGGTTTTTCAATTCTTGTGATA